AAATCCCCTACACGATTAGTTACAAACGCTTTTTGACAAGCATTTGCCGCGGGAGGTCGTGTGAACCAAAACCCTATTAATAGATAGGAACACATTCCAACCAATTCCCAAAAAATATAAATTTGTATCAAATTTGAACTAGTAACTAATCCCAACATAGAAGTAGTAAAAAAACTCATATAAGCAAAAAATCTCAAGTATCCTTGATCGTGAGCCATATAATTATCACTATAAATAAGAACCATAATTCCAACAGTAGTGATTAACATTGACATAATAGAAGTAAGTGGATCAATCAAGTAGCCAAATTCTAAAGAAAAATCATTATCGAGGGTCCAAGACCATACATATTGATAGATAGAACTGCTATTTATTTGCTGAATAGCCAGATTAGTTGAAAAAATCATGACTATACTTAACAATAAAACACTTGGAAAAGCCCACATACGACGAATGTTTTTTGTTGCTGTCGGAAAAAGAAGAAGCCCCGCTCCTATTAACATAGGAACTGGAAGTGGAACGAAAGGTAAAATCCACGCATATTGATATGTCTGTTCCATAAAAAAAGTTTTTTAATTCTTAATTAATTGTTCCCGATTCACCGGACCTTACCTCTTTTGTTTTCAAAGGAGTCAATAAAAAATGAAGATATGCACTAACTTAACCTAACTTAAATCGAATTTTTGAATTTTTATTTCTTTTTACTTATTCTTTTTCTTTCTGAATTTCTGCTAAATACTTCAAATATTCAAATCAAGAAGTTACAATTGGTCAAATCATATGAAAGAAAGAGATTAATTACTAGTCTCCGAATTTTAAAATTCAAGTCGAATTGGGCATATTTTTCCCGAGTTTGACAAGTTACTAAAGTTACTAAAAATATTCTTCTTTTTTTTTCTATTTTTAGTAATATTTATGCGATTTTCCCATATCGTTCACCCATCCTATCTATTCCTATTCTATTCTTTTAGATTTTTAGAAAAAAATATTATCTAGAAAAGAAATACATAGTGAATTAGAAAAGCGCAGGTTTTTTTGAACAATAGATGTCTTTCACATCCAGCTATACCAATGAGTAATCTCTTAATTTTTATTTAAATGGCAGTTCCAAAAAAACGTACTTCTGTATCAAAAAAGCGTATTCGTAAAAATTGTTGGAAGAGGAAGGGGTATTGGGCAGCGTTAAAAGCGTTTTCCTTAGGGAAATCTCTTTCTACCGGGAATTCAAAAAGTTTTTTTGTGCGACAAACAAATAAACTAAGTAATAAAACATAACACGTTGAAATAATCTAAATCGGCCTGACTCAAAAATTGACTCATTTCAAACATCAAATTCCCGAATTCCATTTCCTATTGATTAACTCAAGAGGGAATGGAATTTGTCCCGCCCTTAGTCCTTAGTCTAAGAATATGGGGCAGACAGATTTTTCTGTTTACCTTATGTTTATTCAAAAAAAGTAGTTTTTTTGTTGACAAAAAAACACAAGATACTCCAATTTTTAGTCTATTTTCTACTTTCCAAGGTGGGGGGGTATGATTTTCCCCATCAACCAACCTATTTGTATTTGTAATATAAGGTTTTCTTTTTTGTGAAACTTTCTTACTTTTGGATTTTCTATAAATTCTTATATAGACCCCATATATTTTTATTTCTCGCCATCAATGCACGCAAAAACACTTGGTGAAAATATTCTGGATAAATATGTATCAATTTTGAATGATCTAAAATAGGTTCTTTTTTTTGTTCATTGATAAAACGGATTTTTTGGTTTCACTTTTTGAAATCAAATAAACCAAAAACAGTTAATTAAAAAAATGTGTTTTTTTTTTGGGGGGGGGGGGGTTCTATCCCTTAATTCATAGTAGAACTATCTAGTTTTACAAGAGTTCAGGTCGAGAAGAGTAGAAGAGTATAAAATACACAATAAAACATAAAACTAAGACCCTAAACTAAAATAACGAACCTTCAAATACTTATACTTATTTGAACAAATTTTTATTCATCAATTTGAATCTTTCCTAAAAAATATTGCACCCAATTGAATTCTTAAATCTAGACGATTACCTATTCATAGGCTATTATGAGGTCAACAGGCCGCTATGGTGAAATTGGTAGACACGCTGCTCTTAGGAAGCAGTGCTAGAGCATCTCGGTTCGAGTCCGAGTGGCGGCATGTCATCTCCTAAAAAAGAAAATTGATCCTATAATGAATTCAATAATGAATTCAATTGCCGATTTAGATTTTATAATTAAGGAACTCTTTATGATATTTTCAACTTTAGAGCATATATTAACTCATATTTCTTTTTCGATCGTTTCAATTATAATTGCAATTCATTTGATAACCTTTTTAGTCGATGAAATCGTAAAAAAACTATATGATTCGTCCAAAAAGGGCATGATAATGACTTTTTTCTGTATAACAGGATTATTAATTACTCGTTGGATTTATTCGGGACATTTTCCACTAAGTGATTTATATGAATCATTAATCTTTCT